GCAAGAGGGAAGTTTGAGTTTAATGCAAATGGCTAAAATATCTTCTGCTTTATATGATTATCAATCAAATAAAAAGTTATTCTATGTACCAATTCTTACATCTCCTACTACAGGGGGGGTGACTGCTAGTTTTGGTATGTTGGGAGATATCATTATTGCCGAACCCAATGCCTATATTGCATTTGCGGGTAAAAGAGTAATTGAACAAACATTGAATAAAACAGTACCTGAAGGTTCACAGGCGGCTGAATATTTATTCCAGAAGGGCTTATTCGATCTAATCGTACCACGTAATCCTTTAAAAAGCGTTCTGAGTGAGTTATTTCAGTTCCACGCTTTCTTTCCCTTGAATCAAAATTCAATAGAGCATTAAGTTCCTTTTTTATTTGTAGCAAACAAGTAGTTAGTTTATCAGAATCCAAGTAAAACTAACATGGATGGGGTTTCTTTGTTGACATAAGATCTAAATTGTAAAAAGAATCAAAAGTAGCGGATAACTCTTTTTTATCTATATTTTTGATTACTAATTAAGTTAAGAGGCCTCTATCAACAAGAAAAAAAGTGAATTCTTATTTTCGTTAAATTATAGGAAAATAAAAAATTTTTGTTCTACGTCTTACGTATGTATATAGAATCCAAATTTTGTACCTTCTATACTCACTTAGATATATACTTAGATTTATACTAATTAAACTTTGAATTCTAATATATTATTAATTATAATTTATTATATATTATTCTAATTACTTAATAAGATAAGATATCTTTATCTTTATAAATAATAACAGGTACAAATAGTAAATTGAGGTATCCTTTATATGACAACTTTCGACTTTCCCTCTGTTTTGGTGCCTTTAGTAGGCTTAGTATTTCCGGCAATGGCAATGGCTTCTTTATTTCTTCATGTTCAAAAAAATAAGACTGTTTAGATCTGATGGACCCAACTCTCATCCATTTTTTTTTTCAAAACTAAGACTTGTATTATAACGCAGATACCTATTTATTGTAAGAAGGTATAACATGCGGCGCTTCCGTCGAAAGGGGCTCTTTGACCTGTAGAAAGATGATATGGGGGTAAAGGAATTCTATCTATTTGAAAAAATCTCAGGATCGCCAGATGGCTGAACTGTAAAATCGGTACATCTATATATATATCGATGGGATCATACGAAGGGTATGTTTTTATTTTAGATCTAACCAACTTGATAAATTACTCTTAAAGGTTTACATCAAACTAAGTACTAGTTGATGAGAGTTACTTCGGAAACAAAAAGAGTAAAGTCTAGGGTATTCTCTCAATTCCAATAAAACGAAACCAGAGCAAGTATGAGTTGTCGATCAGAACATATATGGATACAACCTATAACGGGGTCGCGAAAAACAAGTAATTTATGCTGGGCCATTATCCTTTTTTTAGGTTCATTAGGATTCTTATTGGTTGGAACTTCCAGTTATCTTGGGAGAAACTTGATATCTTTATTTCCGTCTCAGCAAATCCTTTTTTTTCCACAAGGGATTGTGATGTCTTTCTATGGGATCGCGGGTCTCTTTATTAGCTCCTATTTGTGGTGCACAATTTCGTGGAATGTAGGGGGTGGTTATGATCGATTCGATAGAAAAGAAGGAATGGTGTGTATTTTTCGTTGGGGATTCCCTGGAAAAAATCGTCGCATCTTCCTCCGATTCCTTATAAAGGATATTCAGTCCGTCAGAATAGAAGTTAAAGAGGGTATTTATGCTCGCCGTGTCCTTTATATGGATATCAGAGGCCAGGGGGCCATTCCCTTGACTCGTACGGATGAGAATGTTACTCCACGGGAAATCGAACAAAAAGCTGCCGAATTGGCCTATTTCTTGCGTGTACCGATTGAAGTATTTTGAGAAATGAGCTGAGAGAATGAATGCTTTCTCAGCAGGAAGGAAAAACTAACGAATCTCCCTTTTCTATACCATAACTTAACTGAAGTTTCTTCATAACGCTCATTCTAGTCAAAGAAGACGTATACGTAACGTAACAACCACAAAACAAAACTATTTTTGTGGTCTTTTATGTGTATGGAAATCTACACAACTTAATTCAATAACAAAAAAAATAAGTAACAAATCGAAAAAATAGATTCATCCTTTCTATTTTATATCAAAGCATTTCGAAAAACATAATTTTTTTATTCCGGACTCTGAGTAGTCAGTGAAATTTTTTAAAAATATAAGATATTTGATATTGATATAATGATAGAAAAGAATATTCATTACTTAAATACTATATCTGGAAACAATATAATATTTTTTTGTTAATTCTTTGAATTCGAAGTGTATTCTTAATCTATTTCTGTATTCTTTCTACATTCAAAGACTAACTCCGAAATCACAAATAAAAAACAGCGAATAGATTAATAAGTTCGATACTTTGTAATAGAACTCATACATGAGAGAAATATTGTATGGCGTAGAGTCAACTAATGAGGTCGGTTCATTAAAAATTCATAGACACGAAATGAAAAAATGTCAAAAAAGAAAGCATTCACCCCTCTTTTATATCTTGGATCTATAGTATTTTTGCCCTGGTGGATTTCTCTCTCATTTAATAAAAGTCTGGAATCTTGGGTTACTTATTGGTGGAATACTAGGCAATCTGAAATTTTTTTGAATGATATTCAAGAAAAGAATATTCTAGAAAATTTCATAGAATTGGAGGAAATCCTTCTTTTGGAGGAAATGATCAAGGAATACTCGGAGACACATCTACAAAACCTTCGTATAGGAATCCATAAAAAAACGCTCCAATTAATCAAGATACACAATGAGGATCATATTCATACGATTTTGCACTTCTCGACAAATATAATCTGTTTCGTTATTCTAAGCGGTTATTCTATTTTGGGTAATGAAGAACTTGTTATTCTTAACTCTTGGGCTCAGGAATTCCTATATAACTTAAGTGACACAATAAAAGCTTTTTCGATTCTTTTATTAACAGATTTATGTATCGGATTCCATTCGCCCCACGGTTGGGAACTAATGATTGGCTTTGTCTACAAAGATTTTGGATTTGCTCATAATGATCAAATTATATCTGGTCTTGTCTCTACTTTTCCAGTCATTCTAGATACTCTATTTAAATTTTGGATTTTTCGTTATTTAAATCGTGTTTCTCCGTCACTTGTAGTGATTTATCATTCAATGAATGATTAAAAAAGGATCTACGGATATTAATCCAATTCAATTCTAACGTTTCTGACTTTGTAGTTGTTTTGTAGTTGTACAGAAGCAAAGCATGTAAAATCATACTTACTCTTTATATTTCTACCCATCCGAAAGATTTATTCTATATATTAATATTATTTATTCCAGTAAAATTATTCCAGTAAATAGCAGAATTGCGGATAGGTAACTAGGTTAGCGACCTACCAAATTTATTGTATACATTTTTGGGCTCAATGGTTGGACCATGCAAACTATAAAGACTTTTTCTTGGATAAAGGAACAAATAAATCGATCCATTTCCGTATCGCTCATGATATATATCATAACTCGGCCATCCATTTCAAGTGCATATCCCATTTTTGCACAGCAGGGTTATGAAAATCCACGAGAAGCGACTGGTCGTATTGTATGTGCCAATTGCCATTTAGCTAATAAGCCCGTGGATATTGAAGTTCCACAAACGGTACTTCCAGATACTGTATTTGAAGCAGTTGTTCGAATCCCTTATGATATGCAACTAAAACAAGTTCTTGCTAATGGTAAAAAGGGTGCTTTGAATGTAGGGGCTGTTCTTATTTTACCAGAGGGTTTTGAATTAGCTCCTGCCGATCGGATTTCCCCCGAGATGAAAGAAAAGATAGGCAATCTGTCTTTTCAGAGCTATCGCCCCAATAAAAAAAATATTCTTGTGATAGGCCCCGTTCCTGGTCAGAAATATAGTGAAATCACCTTTCCTATCCTTTCCCCGGACCCCGCTACTACGAAAGAGGTTCACTTCTTAAAATATCCTATATACGTAGGCGGAAACAGGGGAAGGGGTCAGATTTATCCCGACGGGAGCAAAAGTAACAATACAGTTTATAATGCTACATCAGCAGGTATAGTAGGTAAAATAATACGAAAAGAAAAAGGGGGTTATGAAATAACCATAGCGGATGCATCGGATGGACGTCAAGTGGTTGATATTATCCCTCCAGGGCCAGAACTTCTTGTTTCAGAAGGCGAATCTATCAAATTGGATCAACCGTTGACGAGTAATCCTAATGTGGGCGGATTTGGTCAGGGAGATGCAGAAATAGTACTTCAAGATCCCTTACGTGTCCAAGGCCTTTTGTTCTTCTTGGCATCTGTTATTTTGGCACAAATCTTTTTGGTTCTTAAAAAGAAACAGTTCGAGAAGGTTCAATTGTCAGAAATGAATTTCTAGACTCGCGGATTTATCGACATTGAGCTCATAACGTAAAAAGAACAAAATTTTTTTTTGACGACTCTTTATGATAAAAAATGGACATTATGAAAAGCCTTTTGCTTTTTTATACTCTTTTCTACGAGATGTCGGGAATTCCTTGTACCGCATTCCTAGTCATAGTATGTAGATTGTGAAGAAGACTTTTTACTTTTTTTTGAATCCAATTTGGGCTGGTATGATTATGTTACTATTATCACATTTCAATGTCATAAAATTCATTAATAGTGTTTTCTATTCTAATTGAATGAAATTCAACTAGATACTAGACATAAGTAAGCGGGGAATAGAACGGATAAATGCGTGGAACACAAAATTATAGGGACGATTATTAATCTTCCTAGTATTCGACACAAGAAAAGGAATTTTCCACATCTCTTTCTTGTGTCGAAAGAAAAAAAGATTATTTATCTTGTTCGTCAAAGATTACTAGTCTAAGTTTTGAATTTTTCAAGATAATATCATAACTTTTTTAGATATATTATATATTACATAATTTTTTATTATAAATTATAAAATAGAATAGTGGGCAAACAAAAGAGAGGGATAT